AAATCTCTAACTTTAGGTCTTTTTCAAATTGATTCCACCGTGAAATAAAATATCACAACGTATCTTTCTAGGGAAGTGAATCTTCCCTAGATACGTTTATTCCAGTTAATTCTGGATCTATATTTAATATAATATACGGATCGTGCTGAATAAATTTAAGCAAAAAAAAAAAGATGAAATCATTCCAATTCCAATGGACTTCAACAAATAAAAAACTTATTCTTAGGTAAATCAATTACGAAATGTTTTTGTATAATGACCAATATCTGTTTTACATCTTCTATGCGAAAATGTTCAATTTTCATAAGATCTTCTTGACTCTTATTCAAAAGGTCTAATAATGTATGTATATTGGACCTTTTGAGGCAATTATAGGTCCTCGAAGGCAATTCTAATTGGTCAATAAAAAAACATTTCAATTCGATTTCTTTTTTTTTTCTTAGTTTATCCAATCCATCATGAAAAGTGAAAAAGGGTAAAGTAACCCTATTTTGATTGTCCTCTACATTTTTATCTTGTTCTTCTGCATGTAGAAACGGAATAAATAAATCAATCAAATTACGGGAGGCTTCGTAAAGTGCTTCTTTAGGAGTTAAACTTCCATTCGTCCATATTTCGAGAAAAAGTATCTCTTGTTTTTCATTCCCATTACTATAAGAATGAATACTATGATTTGCATTTCGAACAGGCATGAATACAGCATTTATTGGATAACTTCCTTCTTCAGCGTTATTTGGTGTTTTCATACGATATCCTCGATTACTCTCGATTTGTAATCCAATACAAAAATCAATTGGTTCCGTCAGGCTAGCTATATGCTGTGTAGTATCAACGATTTCCACAGAAGGTGGTGAGATGATGTCTTGAGCAGTTACATATCCAGGACCCTTGACGCAAATAGATGCGTCGCGAGTTCCATACAGATTACTTTTCAATACAATTTCTTTCAAATTCATTAAAATTTCATGTACGGATTCTTCAATACCTTCTATGGTAGAATATTCATGTGGTATCTTTTCAGATTTTGCGCGTGTAATACATGTTCCTTCTATTTCTCCAAGCAAAGCCCTTCGCATCGCAATGCCTATTGTATCAGCTTGACCTTTCATAAGCGGAGACAGAATAAAACGTCCATAATAAAAACGCTTACTGTCTTCTCTTGATTCAACACACTTCCACTGTAGTGTCCGAGTAGATACTGCTACTTCTTCTCGAAACATAGTCATATTATTTGATCCGATCATTTAATCATTTCTTTCTCTTGAAATTCGTTCAATTCTCAATTCTTATTTCTATATACGCCTTTTTTTAGGAGGCCTACACCCATTATGTGGCATAGGGGTTACGTCTCTGACAAAACTTAATAGTATACCACTTCTACGAATGGCTCGTAGTGCTGCATCTCTTCCAAGACCAGGACCCTTTATCATAACTTCTGCTCGTTGCATACCCTGATCTACTACTGTACGAATAGCGTTTGCGGCTGCGGTTTGGGCAGCAAACGGCGTACCTCTTCTTGTGCCCTTGAAGCCGCAAGTACCGGCGGAGGACCAAGAAACAACCCGACCCCGTATATCTGTGATTGTTACAATGGTATTGTTGAAACTTGCTTGAACATGAATAACCCCTTTTGGTATTCGACGTCCAGTCTTACGTGAACTAATGCGCCCACTCCTACGTGAGCCAATTCTTGTTATGGTTTTTGTCATATTTTATCATCTCCTAAATATGAGTCAGAAATATACGTATATTTTATTTTCATGTCAAAATGGGTCCTTTATTTGTTTGTGTATTGAGTCCTTTGGAGAGTCTCTTTTAATAAAAAATTTATCCCTGTCTCTGTTTATGCCTCGGGTTGAAACAAATTACTATAATTCGTCCCCGCCTGCGGATCAGTCGACATTTTTCACAAATTTTACGAACGGACGCCCTAATTTTCATATTTGTTTCTCCTTAATTTTATTTTAATTTGGAATCTACTCCTTCGAAGAAAAGAAAATAAGTCTCTTGAAATTTTGAACCTCCGATTGTATCCGAACGAGAGGAATGTTGAAAAGTCACTACGAACCCGAAACATACCATTGGAAAGTGATTCAGTAATTAAACCTTCATGAATCCATTTTTGTTCTTTCATTCCAGGTAACCCCTTTAATTATCAACTCATGGAGTAGGAGTGATATTAGACAACCCTTCCTCTTTTTTCAAAAAAAAAATAGGAAGTTTTCCTACGGATGCAATTCGTAGATCATAAAGATCACCATATATATAACAAAATTTCTCCCCCGATTCCTTCTAGTCGAGCCTCTCGGTCTGTCATTATACCTCGAGAAGTCGAAAGAATTACAATACCCATTCCTCCTAAAATCCTAGGAATTCGTTGATGGTTGGAATAGATTCGTAGGCCGGGTCGGCTGATACGTTTTAAAACAGTTCTATATGGCCCTTTTCTATTCCTTCTATGTCGCAGAGTTGAAACCAAGAAATATTTCTTGCTTACTCGATGTTTTCTCACATTTTCGATAAAGCCTTCGCGTAGAAGTATTTTAACAATGTTTTCAGTGATATTTGTAGATGCTATTCGAACCGTTCCTTTTTTATCCATGTCAGCATTTCGTATAGAAGTTATTATTTCGGCAATAGTGTCCCTACCCATGATGAACTATAATTATTGGTGCCTCCGGGTTTTTATATAATCAGCATGCTCTACTCTTTTTTTTTCATGAATTATTAAAGGTATATGCGTGAGAAACAATCTACTAATGCATTCTACTAATTAATGGAATCTAATTCAGTTCAGATATCTTACTATGAACCTCCCTTTTTTTATGTTTTATTATGTTTTCATCTATTAGTATTTATTTAGAATCTATTTATAATACCTCAGGAGCTAATGAGACTATTTTAGTAAAATTCAACTGTCTCAATTCCCGAGCGATCGCACCAAAAACTCGAGTTCCTTTGGGATTTCCTTCTTGATCAATGACAACTGCTGCATTGTCATCATATTGTATTATCATACCATTGTCACGTTTGAGTTCTTTACATGTACGTACAATTACAGCTCTGATCACTTCTGATCTTTGTAGAGGCATATTGGGAACTGCTTCTTTGATTACAGCAACAATAACGTCACCAATATGAGCATATCGGCGATTACTAGCTCCTATGATTCGAATACACATTAATTCTCTAGCCCCGCTGTTGTCCGCTACATTTAAATAGGTCTGAGGTTGAATCATATCATTCTTATTATTTTTCTCTTTTTTCTTTCAATGCTAACTAACTAAAGGGCGAAGAAAAAAAGAAGAAAGATTGTTTGTCCAGAAATAAAAAAACTGCGGTTTTTTCATCACAAGGCCCCTTTCCTTTCGTTCCATATCCCTATCCCGCAATAACGAATTGAGTTCGTATAGGCATTTTGGACGCAGCTATAGAAATAGCTTCTCTGGCTACAATTTCTGATACTCCACCCATTTCATAAAGTATTCGACCCGGTTTAACGACGGATACCCAATATTCGGGAGATCCTTTCCCCGAACCCATACGTGTTTCGGTAGGCCTTACTGTAACAGGTTTGTCTGGAAATATACGTACCCATATTTTTCCACCACGACGCGCATATCGTGCCATGGCTCGTCGCCCCGCTTCTATTTGTCTAGATGTGATCCAAGCGGGTTCAAGTGCCTGAAGGGCGTATCCGCCGAAACAAATTCGATTGCCTCGATAAGATATTCCCTTCATTCTTCCTCTATGTTGTTTACGAAATCTGGTTCTTTTGGGGTTATAGTTGATGGTTGTTTCTCAATGCCATCTCTACTGCAGAACTGGACATGAGAGTTTCTTCTCATCCAGCTCCTCGCGAATGAAACGATTAAATAATATTGTATATATTTTGAATTGAATGAATAATGAATCATGGAATTTTTTGAGATATAATCTGTCACGTACACGTAGGAATAAAATAAAATGATAAATTCCATTTTATAATTAATGAATCTTCATTTATTTTTACCTTTATTTTATTTATTTTTATTGAATTGCCCAAAACTTAGCAATCCAGTAAGGCTTTCGCGGGCGAATATTTGCTCTTTCAACATCCCTTTCATTCGTAGGGGCGTTCCATGACCTATCAGAATAAATGAATTGGTTCTTGGCTCGTTCCGCCATCCCACCCAATGAATCATTAGGATTCGTTTTCAAGGGAATCTTCCTCAGTCACAGGTTCTGTCGTTCCCATCGCTTCTCGATTAATGACTAGGCCCGAACTCTGCAATGGAGCTCCTAATAAAATTTGTTCCTGAATCAATCTTCTCAGTCTTTATTGACTCGGCGCTCTTTATTCTTTTTTATTTTTCGTATAAATTGTATTCATATTCATCGAATCTAATTATTAATTATGGACGAATACATTAATGCTTTATTACATTGCCTTTTATAAGATAGTTCATAGACCATACATATTGGAATCATATATCATTGCTATTCTTTTTCTTTCTTTCTCTCACCCCTCCATTTATCCATATCCCTTTGTTTTTGCTTCACAACCTTATAGATTGATTTTTCTTTTATGTAAAAAAAAATGCTTCAGTTGCTACAACAATATGATCAATACATCATATAGCGACTGGTTCCTTGGATCCAGATAATACGAAGCAATGAGCTGGTTATTAGTTATATAGTTATTAGTTCATACTAGGGGATGGCCCTTTGTTTTTTAATCCTAACCTAACTCTAAATAAAAAACCAACGAGTCACACACTAAGCATAGCAATTATATGGAGATGGAGTCAATCGAATTGTTATTCAACCCTATAGAATTAAGAATTCGAAAAAATTCTCATTTTTTTGATTGAACGGAAAAAAATGAACGAGTTTGTGATTTTTTATTCAATTGCCGGATGGATGGAACAGAAAGACAACGAAAGGCCCATTATTCCTCGTCTGCAAATATCCAAATTTTGATTCCTAATGCCCCATAGATAGTTCGAACTGTATAGGAA